CATAAATCGATTCAATCTAGATTCTAATATATATATATAATCTATTAAAACAAAAAATAAAATACTCCTGTTGCAGCTGCCCCTGTTGTTTTCTTTATCTACCCAATTGGTCAAGCAAGTTTTTCTTTCGGATGATACATTCATAAACTACTCTACCGTTATTCTTAGAGGATAACCCCAATTTCGATAGAGATGGAATAGTACATTATATTTCTATATTTCTTTTTTTTTTATATTATATAAATATATAATAACAAATTACTAAAAAGATTAATAAAAAAAAGAAAATATACGAAGAAATTCGTCCACCCCCCACATATTTGATAGCTTCTCCCATAAAAAAACTTGAAATACCAACTCCATTTGGAATTCCATCAATTATTTGTCTATCAACAAAATTATTGAATTTAGCTAACTTTCTTACACTCGCAATTAAAGATACTTCAAAAAAAGCATCTATATAACCACGATTATATGACCAATCATATATAACATTGATTATCTTATCAGCAATAATTTTTTTCGTAACACTTTTTTGAAATAAATTCAATACGTTCAAGTTTTGTAAAGAAGAAAAAACAGGTTTATAGAGAAAAGACGCTATCAATATTCCGAAAAAAGCTATACTCACCGAAAAAGTTGCATTTGTAAAAAATTCATACCAATCGACAGAATTCTTTGAATTTTGATGTAAAAGGTCTATAGACGGAATTAACAATTTGGATAAGATATCCAAATCTATTCCTTCTTGGCTGAAAGAAATTCCAATGGACCCAACGAACAAAGTAAATAATACTAATACAAGCATAGCAAATAGCATAGTATTGTCTGATTCATGAGGATAAAAAACGGGAATGTTTTTAGTACCAAAATGGGTACTCTCAAGAAAAAGACGTTTTATGCTTTTGACATTTCGATTAATTGTATTTGAATATTTCCTATTCCGAAAAAAAGAAGTCCTTTCATTATTATTCATTGTTAATAAAGCTAATAAATGAATTTTCTTTTTTAATTTCTTTTTTCCTTCTTTGCCCCATAAAGATATTGAATAGAATGAACTATTTTTCTTTCCGTTGAAATTTTGAAAATGAACGTTTAAATATCCGTCAAAAACTAGTAAATAGATTCGAAACATATAAAATGCAGTTAATCCTGCTGTGAAACAAGCTATTATTGCGAAAATTGGTGAATACAACCAACTATCATTAAGAATCTCATCCTTGGACCAAAAACAAGCAAAAGGTGGAATACCACAAAGAGAAAGTGTACCTATTAAAAAAGCGGTTTTTGTAATTGGCGCATGTTTTGTTAAACCCCCCATAAGAACCATATTTTGACTTTTATCTGGAGAATATCCAACAATTGCTTCCATTGAATGAATAATGGATCCAGATCCTAAAAACAACAATGCTTTTGAATAAGCATGAGTAATCAAATGAAATAAAGCGGCTCGATAAGAGCCCATACCTAAAGCTAACATCATATAACCCAATTGAGACATTGTAGAATAGGCCAAATTTTTCTTAATATCTTTTTGAGCAATAGCTAAAGTTGCTCCTAATACTACTGTTATTATACCTATCAAAGCTATTCCACTCATTATGAAGGGTATAACTGTGAAAAGAGGAAGAAGTCGAGCTACAAGAAAAATTCCTGCTGCTACCATAGTAGCAGCATGTATAAGAGCGGAAATAGGCGTAGGCCCTTCCATAGCATCTGGTAGCCAGACATGAAGAGGGAATTGGGCAGATTTCGCAACTGATCCACAAAATAATAAGAGGGCGCAGAAAGTAACAAAAAAAATATTAACCTCATTCTTATCAATCAAGTTATTAAATATTTGAAATAAATCCCGAAATTCCAAACTACCCGTTATCCAATAAAGACCTAAAATTCCTAATAATAAACCAAAATCCCCTACACGATTAGTTACAAATGCTTTTTGACAAGCCTTTGCCGCAATAGGACGTGTGAACCAAAAACCTATTAATAGATAAGAACACATTCCAACTAATTCCCAAAAAATATAAACTTGTATCAAATTGGAACTAGTAACTAATCCCAACATTGAAGTATTAAAAAAACTCAGATAAGTAAAAAATCTCAAATATCCTTCATCATGAGACATATAATTATCACTATAAAAAAGAACCAGAATACCAACAGTAGTTATTAATATTGACATAATAGAAGTAAGTGAATCGAGCAAGTAGCCAAACTCTAAAGAAAGATCATTATTTATAGTCCAAGACCATACATATTGATAGATAGAACTGTTCTGGATTTGATGAATAGAGAGATCGATCGAAAAAATCATAACTATCATTAACAATAAAATACTAGGAAAAGCCCACATACGGCGAAGATTTTTAGTTGCCGTGGGAAAAATTAGAAGTCCTACCCCTATAAAAATAGGAACGGGAAGTGGGAGGAAAGGTATGATCCATGAAAATTGATGTGTATATTCCATACAAAAAAAAAAATAAAGAATAAAAAATATTTTGATTCTTAATGAATTTACTTTCTTATTCGTTTGTTTTATCTCTTTTGTAAAGGGTTCGGTTAATAAAAAAGTGAATATATAAATAGAATTTGATATTTTTTTTTTTTTAATTATTCTGAATCGTTGCACAATACTTCGAATATCCCAAAAAACAAAGTAAAAATAGACCAAAAACCAAATAAAATTCGAATATATATTATTATTTTTAGTAAGATTAATTAGAATTACTATTTAGAATAGAATTACTATAGTTAGTAATAATATTTGATATTAAGAAAAATATTAAATTACTATTTATAATAAATTAAATTATAATAAAAAAAAAAAAAACGAAATTTGTAAAATTAAAATTATTATCTATAGACTGAGGATAAAGAATTACACCAAAACTAAGAACATTCGTTTATTTATATATATATGAATGAATCAGAAAAAATATATGAAATGACCCACTTATTATTATTCAGAAACATTAGTGAGACATTACAATTAAATTATAATATATAAATTATAATATAAAGGAGATCTAGATATATATGTTTGGAAAGATTTTAAAAAGGTTTCTAATATTGAATTACTTTAGATAGAAAAAAAATAGGAAGGATAGATAAGACGACATATGGCTAATTAAAGAATAATTCGTTTTCATTTACAGAAGAAAATAAATGTCTTTGACATCGAACAATAGCAATGAAAAAATTATCTTAGTTAGATGGCAGTTCCAAAAAAGCGCACTTCTAGATCAAAAAAAAGAATTCGTAAGATGTTTTGGAAAAAAAGGGGATATTGGACAGCATGGAAAGCCTTTTCATTAGCGCAATCCATTTTGGAAGGGAACTCAAAAAGTTTTTTTTGTAACAAATAAAAATGTTGCAATAATCTGAATTAGCTCGATTCAAAGAGTATTCTTTATTATTATACTAATAAAATAATAATAAAGAATATTTAGTAATATAAGAATATATAATATTGACCATATATTTAGCATATATTATAATATATGCTAAATATATAATCTAAATTTTTTAGAATGTAGTGTTAAATAATAATAGATATATTAAAGATATATTAATTAACGATTTCATTGAAAAAATGGAAATGCATTTCTTTAGAGTCAGAAACTGAATGAAATAATTAAAAAATAAGTCATAAACACCTACAACAAAATGTTTTTTTCATTCCTAGATTGAAGTCAGAACTATCTAGTTTTAGTTTCAACATTGCTTTTTTTTTGAATTTGAAAAGGTGTAAACTACGAAAAACCCATTCTCCTTTGTTAAATTGGAAAACTAACACTCGAAATGAATGGAAATGAAAAAAAAAAAACAAGAATACAACTTAACTTCGTATTGAAACCGAAACGTTCTATTTTTTTATTTGAATATTTTTTCAATTTTATTACTATACTTATAGTTAATATGAATTTCTAGTATAGATTTAGAATAATAATAGAATTCTTCAAATTTTTTTATGTTTAGTAAACGAATGTACTAAATTAATATTAATATTCCACGTTAATTGATTCTTTGAATCTCGACGATTGACTAATGAATCGGTTATTATGATTTCGAGTAAGCCGCTATGGTGAAATTGGTAGACACGCTGCTCTTAGGAAGCAGTGCTAGAGCATCTCGGTTCGAGTCCGAGTAGCGGCATGGCATCCTATCCTATATTCTAAAAGAATAAGTCCTATAATGAAAATAAATTCAATTCCCGATTTCTATTCCTATCCTAGTATTCATACCTTTTTTATTTTCATTATAGATATTAATTTTCATTATATATATATATGATATTTTCAACTTTAGAGCATATATTAACTCATATATCGTTTTCGGTCATATCAATTGTTATTTCAATTCATTTGATAACCTTATTAGTCAATGAAATCGTAGGATTATATGATTTGTCCAAAAAAGCCATGACAATAACTTTTTTCTGTGTAACGGGATTGTTAATTACTCGTTGGTTTTTTTCGGGCCATTTACCATTTAGTGATTTATATGAATCCTTAATCTTTCTTTCATGGGGTTTTTCCATTTTTCATATGGTTCCGTTTTTTAAAAAGGATAAAAACCATTTAAGTACAATAATAGCACCAAGTGTTATTTTTACCCAAGGCTTTGCTACTTCAGGTCTTTTAACCAAAATGCATCCATCCGTAATATTAGTACCCGCTCTACAATCCCATTGGCTAATGATGCACGTAAGTATGATGATATTGGGATATGCAGCTCTTTTATGTGGATCATTATTATCTGTGGCTATTTTAGTCATTACGTTTCAAGAAGTAATTCAAATTCCCGCTTTTACCAAGAATTTGGATTCTTTAAATAAATCATTTGATTTTGCTGAAATCAAATACATTAATATCAAAGAAAGAAAGAATGTTTTACGAACAACTTCTTTTTCTTCTTCTAGAAATTATTACAGGTCTCAATTTATTCAACAATTGGATCGTTGGGGTTATCGTATTATTAGTCTAGGTTTTCTCTTTTTAACAATAGGTATTCTTTCAGGAGCAGTATGGGCTAACGAGGCGTGGGGATCATATTGGAATTGGGATCCAAAGGAAACTTGGGCCTTTATTACGTGGACCATATTCGCGATTTATTTACATACTCGAAAAAATAAAAAATTAGAAGGTGTAAATTCTTCAATAGTGGCCTCTATAGGATTTCTTATAATTTGGGTATGTTATTTGGGGATCAATCTATTAGGAATAGGACTACATAGTTATGGTTCATTTACATCTAATTGAATTAAAAAAACGAGTAAATAACCTAACCTGAGAAATAAAAATATGGAAAGCATATATATATATATATACTTTCCATAAATTAAACTTCCCAAAAATCGTCGAGAACCCTTTGAATCATTACATGACTGGATTTTAAGGGTTCTCACAAACAACAAACATATTCGATTACAATTCAATTTTTTTTTTAAGTGAATCTAACAGAAAAATCTTTTTTTCATTGTCCAAAGGGTTTTTTTCTCTTGTTTATTTTATTTATTGATTTTGTTTTATTCATTTATTCAAGAAAACTATCTATCAAAAATTAGATAGAATAGCTTCAACTTTCTCAACCGAGAATGAGAAAATGAAATCTGGATAAATACCAATACCTATTACTGGTATAAGGATAGAAATAGAAATAAATAATTCTCTCGGCCCAGAATCAAAAAAATAAGAGTTTGGTGTATTAAACAACTTGTATCCATAGAACATCTGCCGTAAGATAGATAATAAATAAATAGGAGTTAATATCATTCCAATTGCTGTTACAAAAGTAATTAGTATTTTCATCATGAAAAGATATTTTTGACTAGTAATTATTCCAAAAAAAACTATCAATTCTGCAACAAAACCGCTCATGCCCGGTAATGCAAGAGAAGCCATCGATAAGATAGTAAAAATCGTGAATATTTTTGGCATTGGGATAGCCATTCCGCCCATTTCGTCAAGATTAAGAAGACGTAGTCTATCATAACTAGTTCCTGCCAAGAAAAAAAGCGCAGCACCAATAAATCCGTGAGATATTATTTGTAAAATGGCCCCGTTGAGCCCAGTATCACTTATTGAACCAATTCCTATAATAAGGAAACCCATATGAGATACCGAGGAATAAGCTATTCTTTTTTTTAAATTACGTTGACCAAAAGATGTTGAAGCAGCATAGATTATTTGAATAGAACCTAATATCATTAACCAGGGGCAAAATATGGAATGAGCATGGGAAAATAATTCCATATTAATTCGAACCAACCCATATGCTCCCATTTTTAATAAGATTCCGGCTAAAAGCATACAAGTGCTGTAATGTGCCTCTCCGTGGGTATCTGGTAACCATGTATGTAAGGGTATAATCGGCGATTTGACAGCAAAAGCAATAAGAAATGCCATATAGAATATTATTTCTAGCGCCACAGGATACGATTGATTAGTTAATGTTTCAAAATTTAATGTTGGTTCATTCGAACCGTATAAACTGATACCCAGAATTCCCATTAATAAAAAAACAGAACTTCCCGCAGTGTACAAAATAAACTTTGTAGCTGAATACAAACGTTTCTTTCCCCCCCACATGGCTAAAAGGAGATAAACGGGAATTAATTCCAATTCCCACATGATGAAAAAAAGTAAAATGTCTCGCGAAGAAAATGGTCCTATTTGACCGCTATACATTGCTAACATCAGGAAATAGAATAATTGGTATTCTCGAGTAACTGGTTGAGCCGCTAACGTGGCTAAAGTGGTGATAAATCCCGTTAGTAAGATAGGTCCTATAGAGAGTCCATCTATTCCGAAGCTCCAGTAAAAATCAAAAAAATTGATCCATTTATAATTCTCCGTTAGTTGGATTAGTGGATCATCCAATTGGAAATGATAACAAAATGCATAGGTTGTTAGAAGGAGATCAATTAAGCATATACAAATACTATACCACCTAATTACCTTATTTCCCTTATGAGGAAATAAGAAAATTAAGGAACCCCCGGCTATTGGCAAAACTACAACTATTGTTAACCAAGGAAAATAATTCGTGATAAAAATAAGATACACTTGGGCCAGAAAAGCCCGCACTCAAAATAGAAAAAAATCTTTTCTATTTTATTTTGAGCACGGGTTTTTGCCAGTAAAATAAAAAAACGTATTCGTGTGGTGTTTTTTGAAACGTATCAATAACCTAGACCCATACTTCGAGTTGTTTCATTCCCTAAATAAACTCGAACACTTAAGAAATCCGTCGGACAGGCGGACTCACATCTCTTACAACCAACACAGTCCTCTGTTCTTGGAGCAGAAGCTATTTGCTTAGCTTTACATCCATCCCAAGGTATCATTTCTAATACATCTGTGGGACAGGCTCGGACACATTGAGTACATCCTATACATGTATCATAAATCTTTACTGAATGTGACATTGTATCTATAGTAATTTTTGAACATCAAAAATGAAAATTATCGATCTAGTAAACTCGTAAATGAATCATATATTTATACACCAGATGAATCAATGATTTGTCAGAATTTTGCTAATCAAAATAGACGTCTAGATAAATTAAAAAGAACGAAGAGAGAGGAGAACCAAGATACTTTGATTGTTTATTATTTCGTTTTGCAAACACAAACATGATCATACGTTGTGTAGCATACATGCTAATTTGAATTGATAAATATTACACTATTCAAAATTCTACTTTTGTTTTGAGTAATTATGATAAATCCTATTTATTCAACAGATTCGATTGATTTATACGGGTTGATTTTCTGTTACGAGAAATTGAAGAAACAATAGCTGGTCCAATAGCTGCTTCAGCGGCTGCAATAGCTATAACAAAAATGGAAAAAATATTTCCTTTTAATTGGCGATTATCAAAAAAATCAGAGAAAGTGACGAGATTCATATTAACTGCATTCAGTATAAGTTCAAGACACATAAGGGCTCTAACCATATTTCGGCTCGTGATCAATCCATAGATACCAATAGAAAATAAATAGGCACTCAAAACAAGTACATGTTCGAGCATCATTGACCAACTCCTTATCAATTTTGATTCATTTCAATATGAACAACAATTCAACAGATTCGATTGACTAAAGAATATAACAAGTCTGGAATAAAAGAATATATCGGCAATAAAAAAAAAATTGAATCTGGATTTATATTCCTAGTTCTCTATTCTCTAAAGATTTATTACTGGCGAGCTACGACAATTGCACCTATCAACGCAACTAAAAGAATTATTGAAATGAGTTCAAATGGAAGAAAAAAATCTGTTGATAAATGAATTCCAATTTGTTGACTAGTACTTATCAAATCTTGCTCAATAATCTGATTTGGTCTTGTAGTCCAAATAATTCCGTACCATGATGTATCTGGAATAGTAGTTATTAGTGAAAAAAAAATACTTGTACAAACCACCAAAGTAATTCCATCCCCAACGGTCCAAAGATGAAAATTGTCGGAATATTCTGAACTATTCATGAACATCACAGCAAATATGATTAAAATGTTAATAGCTCCCACATAAATCAGTAGCTGTGATGCAGCTACAAAATGGGAGTTTGATAAAATATAGAATAAAGATATACAAACAAGAACCAGTCCCAACGAAAAAGCAGAAAAAATTGGGTTGGTAAGTAATACTACTCCTAGACTCCCTAATATAAGACCCGATCCCAGAAAGACTAAAAGAAAATCATGTAGCGTTTCAGGCAAATCCATTATATGTAAAAAAAAAGACAAAGAAATCGAAATTTCATGACCTTATTGATATGACCAGGAAAAAAAAATTTATATACTTCAATTTCTCTTTGCATTAAAAAAACCCTACGGAGTTTGAATTGATATAGGTACAGTTATATAATCAATGTCATTCCAGTCTTTATACGAAAGAGTAGTTTGAAACTATACTAAAACGAAAGTATAAAAGTATATATAACTATTTAAAATTTAGATAATATATATATTTATATTATTCTATTGAAAATGAAAAATAGTTTTCTATAATTTTTAATAAAATATCAAATATTTCAAATCTGATATCTAATATTTATTCATTTTTTTTTTTTATAATATTGTTATTTTATATAATAAGTCTATCATATATATTTAGATATTCTATTATATATTATTATTCCATTATATATTATAAGAATTGTATTTAATTCTAAAAAATTTTATTTATTAATTTGAATTGTTCGAATTGTATAATCATCAATTACTGACATTGGTAAACGACCCAAAGCAATTTGATTATAATTCAATTCGTGACGATCATAAGTCGAAAGTTCATATTCTTCAGTCATGGATAAACAATTTGTTGGACAATACTCAATACAGTTCCCACAAAAAATACAGATTCCAAAATCAATACTGTAATTAAGCAATCGTTTCTTTCTAATATCTGTTTCCAGTTTCCAATCAACAACGGGTAAATCTATAGGACATACACGAACACACACTTCACAAGCAATGCATTTATCAAATTCAAAATGGATTCGACCGCGGAAACGTTCCGGTGTAATTAATTTTTCATAAGGATATTGAATAGTTACAGGTAAACGATTTGCGTGAGATAATATAATCATGAAACTTTGACCAATGTACCTTGCAGCTCGGACTGTTTGTTGACCATAATTCATGAACCCAGTTACCATAAGGAACATATCGTAAATATCTATGAATATTTTTGTTTTATTTCTTTCTCTTACATATAGAAGATCAATTTTTTTTTTTATAGTGAAAACAATTGAGACGAAGTTGTTAATAATAGATTACCGAGAGAAAGAGGTAAAAGAAATTTCCATCCAAGATTTAATAATTGATCCATTCTTAGCCTAGGCAAAGTCCATCTTGTTATGATGGAAACGAATAAGAAAAAATAAGTTTTAGCTAATGTAATAAAGAGATCAATTGTAGTTCCAAAAACTCCATATGTTTTATTTATTTCAAAAAACTCAGAAACGAATATGTACGGAATAGATATATTTGAACCGCCCAAGTAAAGAACTGTGACAAATAATGAAGAAATTAATAGGTTTAAATAGGAAGCAACGTAAAATAAACCAAATCTGATACCCGAATATTCTGTTTGATAACCCGCTACTAATTCTTCTTCCGCTTCTGGTAAATCAAAAGGTAATCTTTCACATTCTGCTAGCGAAGAAATTAAAAAAACGATGAAACCCATAGGTTGACGCCACAAATTCCATCCCCAAAAACCATATTTTGATTGCGCATCAACTATATCAACTGTACTTAAACTGTTAGATAATCCTAGTCGGTGATAACATTACTGTTCTCATCTCTATTACAGAACCGTACATGAGATTTTCACCTCATACGGCTCCTGGAAAGCCTTCAGTAAATCTAAGGACCGGGCCCATTATTGATTTCTTGATATATCCCTAAGAGAGAGAGATAAGATTCAAATCTATCGGACGGTTCTGAATTAGACCAATTCAATTCTGTCTGTTAAAAATAAAATATTAAATAATAAAAGATACAAAAGGTACTTCTGAATTGATCTCATCCCTTAAAAATCAAATTTTGAATTTGTTGAGTAATAATAGAATTCTTCAATAAAATACTCTTTTAGAATTATCAATAACCCTCATCATTTTCAATTACGAAAAAGAATTACACATTAGTTTCTTAATTATGACATGAATTTTATCTCCATCAATATGGATATAAGAAATAAGAAATCAAAAACGAAAAGGAAATCGCTTTTTCGTTTTTGATTTCTTGTGTTTTTTTCGTTCCTATTCTTCTTTTTTTTGCTATTAAAAAGGGACTTAAAAAATTTCAAAGGATTTTTTCGTTCCTGATAGTAATTTATTTAATGAGTGGATGGAAGCATACTCTGGATCGGAATTGTGGGGAGTACTCCTTGATTTTTTCTACCAATTTAAAGCCCCAATTAGTATTCTTTTTCTATTATGCGTAAATTCTCTTTTGGATAATTTACAAAATCTGCGTTACTAATCCTTTGTGTATCTTGGTGTTTCTAACCATCCACTCCTTTTTTTATTAACCCCCTTTTTTATTTTATGTTAATGCATCTATGATAATTCATACAAATGGTAACTAAAACTCAATAAGGTTGGTCTTTTGAGCCCGCTTCAAAACAGGATGACTAATTATCCAATTTTGGGTTAAATGGCCTCTTCTGTTTATAATTCACTTCATTCTTATACATAGAAAATGAGACTCAATATTTTTACTGCTATTTAAAATCATCCTACTAACTATAAGTAATCTAGTATTCTGAAATTCTATTCAATAGAAGCTGTTTTATTTCACTCATATAACTATCTGATTTAGTTCTTCAATCCTAATTGTGAAAAATAAATAAAATTAAGATAATGAAAGTATCCATTTAATTTATTCGACTCCTTTCCTATATAGTAGTATAAAGAAAGGAGGATAGCAATAGCATCGAATAGCGTTTTCTGTTTCAACGAATCGCACGTAGAGATATTGATAACACACATAGAGTTAATGGTATTTCATAACTAATCGATTGAGCAGCAGCTCGTAGACCACCCAAAAAGGAATATTTATTATTCGACCCATATCCTGACATAAGAAGTCCAATGGGAGCAATACTCGAAATCGCAATCCATAAAAAAACACCTATATTGAAATCCGATAAAATAAAGTTATAGCCAAAAGGAATTACTGAATAGCTTAGTAGAATTGATATGACTGATATGGATGGTCCAATACTGAATAAACTAATATCTCCCCTAGATGGAATAAGATTCTCTTTGAAAAGTAGTTTTGTTCCGTCTGCTAGAGCTTGAAGAACTCCAAAAGGACCGGCGTATTCGGGTCCAATGCGCTGTTGTATCCCTGCAGATATTTCTCTTTCTAACCATACAATTGCTAGTACACTTATTGTGATTCCCAATATAAGAATCAAAATAGGTACAAGTACCCATAGAATTCCATAGACCTCATTTAAAGATTCCAATCCGGAAAAAGAATGGATATCTTGGATTTCCGTTGTATCAATTATCATTTCAACGATCAATTTCTCCCATAATGATATCTATGCTACCTAGTATTGTCATAATATCAGCCAATTTCATTCTTTTAACTAATTGAGGAAGAATTTGCAAATTGATAAAACCTGGTGGACGAATTTTCCATCTCCAAGGAAAACCATTCTGATCTCCTATTAGAAAAATTCCTAATTCTCCCTTGGGAGCCTCCACTCTGACATAAAGTTCTTGTTTCGGCAATTCAAAAGTCGGAGACGATTTTTTACCAATGAATCGATATTCAAAATCATTCCAGTTTGGCTCCTTTTCTCTCTCAAAGCAGCGAGTTTCTAAATTTTCATATGGCCCGCCGGGAATTCCTTCCAAAGCCTGCTGAATAATTTTAATGGATTCCATCATTTCACCAATTCTAACTAAATAACGAGCTAATGAATCTCCTTCTTTTTGCCATTGAACGTCCCAATCAAATTCCTCGTAACATTCATAATTATCAACTTTACGTAGATCCCATTCTATTCCGGAAGCCCGAAGCATCGGTCCTGATAAACCCCAATTTATTACTTCCTCTCTACCAACAACACCTACTCCCTCAACCCGTTCTAAAAAAATTGGATTTCGCGTAATAAGGTTTTGATATTCAACAACCCTTGTTAAAAAATAATTGCAGAAATCAAAACATTTATCTATCCAACCATAAGGTAGATCAGCCGCTACTCCTCCGATACGAAAAAAATTATGCATCATTCTCATACCTGTCGCAGCTTCAAATAGATCATATATTAATTCTCTTTCTCTAAAAATATAGAAAAAAGGGGTTTGTGCACCAATATCTGCCATAAAAGGTCCCAGCCATAGTAGATGAGAAGCTATACGACTTAACTCCAACATAATTACTCGGATATAGCTGGCTCTTTTAGGTACTTGAATATTTCCCAATTGTTCCGGTCCGTTTACGGTTATTGCTTCTGTGAACATAGTAGCTAAATAATCCCAACGTGTTACATAAGGCAGATATTGGATAATTGTCCGGTTTTCCGCAATTTTTTCCATCCCTCTGTGTAAATAACCCAATATTGGTTCACAATCAATAACATCTTCACCATCCAGAGTAACAATAAGTCGAAGAACACCATGCATTGATGGGTGCTGAGGCCCCATATTGACTATCATGAGGTCTTTTCTTGTAGCTGGGACATTCATAGGTTTTTCCTCGATTCATTCTTCCATGAATCGTAAAAAAAAAAGTTCATCTAAATTCAGGATCTAATAAATCGAATAATTGAAAAAGACTCTGGAAATTAACGAGTTTTTGACTCCCTAATACCCAACAGATTTATTAATTTTTTATAACGTATTCGATTTTTCTTTGCCAAATATGACAGTAGTCGTTGTCGTTTTCCCAGAATTTTACGTAAACCTCTTTGAGATAAATAGTCTTTTCGGTGTAATTCAAAATGTGAAGTAAGTTTTCGTATTTTGTTAGTGAAATTGACTACTTGAAATTCAACTGATCCAGGGTTTTCTTCTTCTTTTTTGTTTGAAATAACAGGTATAAATGAATTTTTTATCATAAAATAAAATGAAAGCTTTCCTCTCTCCCTCCTTTTTGCTAGATATTTTTATTGATCAGTAATAGTAATTACATTACGCTAATTTTTAATTTTGTATATTAATATTATTAATTAAATTATCTTAATTTACTTAACAATTATGAATATGAATTTCTTTTTTTTTTTCAAATAAAATTAATTACTATGCTTAAGCAATCCAATTCAAATCTCTATATAAATACTATATTTATGGATTCATAAAATAAAAAATTCTATTGTATACTTAAAAAAAAATAAGACGATTTTTTTGATTCATTTTTCTATCTAATTGAATATATCATTGATTTAGTATCAATCATGCGTGTGCCCGTTTCCCGTTTATAAAAATATATAAATATAATTCTAATTAAATATATATCTTATCTTCACATATCTGATATGTGAAGATAAGATATTACTCTATTCTAATTCTAAATAGAAGATAAATGGGAGGATTATCCATCAAATTTTCAATCGCGGATACATATGTATCCTTAATATACTGAAACGGCTTCCATTATGGGTATCAAACCAATAGCGATTTATACAAGCTAAATCTTCTAATCTATAATTTGGCCAAAGAAAGAATTTTAAATTCATTAGTTTTTTTGTTTCTATATCAAGATCTTTATTTTTAGCCAAAACTTGACAGCCATTATTTATTTTATTCTCATTGGAATTTATTGTGTTTCTCTGCACAGTATTTCTAGGATTCAAACAAATTAGAATTCTCAATTCTCTACGGCGTCTATTGGACAAAATATTTTCAGGAACAAGCAAATCATTATGATTTTTATCTTTCTTTTCTGTTATCTTTTGATCTCTTGTTCTTGGAATGTTTTTATCAAAATTCTTTTTATCAACACGACTTTTTTCTGGATTTCTTTGAAAAATTTCGCGCTTCGTCTTATGAATCAAGGATAGGCTTATGGTTTGATACATAAAAAATTGTTCATAGTTTTTTCTAGACAGACGAACAGGTTCCATAGAAAATATTTGTTTTTCAATCAATTCTTTAGTGTCGCTAAATCCTGTAAGAGTGAAATCCGTATGATTCTGAATCGCCATAGTGTCTAGACTTAGCTCTCTCCTTTTTATAGACATTATAAAGAATTTTTTTAGATTTTTCAATCTAATCAGGAGACAATACAATTTGATCTGATTCATTATTCTTTCGTGTAGGGAATTATCAAAGTTCAAATGAAAACCCAAATACTTGTCTAGTAAGAAATTCTGTTCTCCCTTTAGATCGTTCAGGTAGTCATTTCGATCTATATCTATACTATTAGAACCATTTTCCCCGTACGATCCTTCATAATCTTGGTTTGCGAAATATGGATCTACTCGATTCGCATTTTCTGCTGCTCCATGTGGAATGTCGAACTTGAATTCAAGAGATTTGTTTTTTGTCGTTCCAGTGATGTTTTTAATTTCACGAACATCTTTTCCATAAAAAGGGAAAAAAAGGAATTTTATTGGTAGGATCCAAGGATTCTTCTTATATGCATCATAAAATATCGATAATTTCGAAAAGAACCAAAATTTAGATTTCGGATTCGATTTCGATATAGAACGATTTGGTATTTGTACATTCATTACCATCCAATCAAAATACTTTCTATCCAGATTTTTTGCCATATCTATAATAGTATCTTCTGCTATATAATTTTTGATAGAGATATCGTCCATTATATCAAAAAATCCTTTTTTACATGTGTTGTCATTATAAGAAATGGTTTGGTTTTTGTTTGCTTGGAATGGTGATCTATATCCATAAATATATGATTTTTTCTTATCTGTATAATTAAGATATTTATATGCCAAAAGATCATATCTATATTGTTTTTTAATTTTTTTTTGAAATTCTAATAAGTCTACTTGTTCTTTTTTGGAAAGAATTAATGGGGTTTTTTCAGAGGAATCATAGTTGATTAAATCTTTATTTTGAGCCACACGATGTTTATTTATTCTATTTCTCCAGTTTTGTGGTACTAATCTCGACCATCTGCTCTCAGGTAAATCATATTGATAATGAACCTTTAACCAATTTGTCCATTGATTCATTACAGAATGGGGACGGTTCGTATGTCTTAAATTGGAATAAAATATTCCTTGTATTCTAAAAAAATAATTCTTTATTTCATTCTTAAGAAAAAAAGATCTTTCATGAGATTCAAAAATAGATCTTAATTTATACTTATATCCGTTAATAACTTGGATTTGTGATAATTTAAAAAATACATATGCTTGTGACAAAGAAGATACGTCACAAGAATTCTCTGAATTCGTATTCGTAATATTAAAAGATTTGTCTATAATCGACAGAAATGGAATTATACTTTGATTTGTTTTATCAATTCTTTCTGCATTTGTTTTTTTATTGGAAATGGATTTTTTTACAACCTTTTTTGTTGATTCAAGAAAAAGTTGTATATTGATCCTAGGAATACGACTGATACATAAAAGGATATCGATGTATATCCTTTCCATGAAAAATTTGAAAAAAGAATATGATTTACGGGTTAATCGAACAATTCTTCTTTGTAAGATTTGCAAAATATTTTTTTTTAATCTTTTAGCATCATAAGTTGTTTTGTTAGAATTTAAAATTTTCTCTGAAGTTATAACCCCCCCATTTTTTTCATTTGTCATTTTTTCTATTTCTGTTATGATTGTCTTTGTTTTAACATTAAGATCTTTTATCCTTTTTTCTGTCAATGAACTATTTGTCCAATTCATCGAGTGAATTATAACGGGTGATTCGTAAATCATTGGATGATTCTTACTGATTGTTGAATTTTTGTTGTTTTCACTCAATTCATATATATTTTGGAATCTAAATAGAATACTTTTGATGTTCCATTTTCCTATTTCTTTTAAGATAGTTAGAAACCATTTTTTTCTTTCATTTAAAACTTGTAGAACTAGAAAAAAACGATTTTTGAAATTTTTTTTCAATTGTTTTTGAATTTTTGTAAAAATAGGACCCAAAAATGAAAATGGATTGGGGACATAATTATCAAGGTACGATTCCACTTGTGTTCCACAAGCTGTTAAAAACCAGAAGTTTTTTTTTTTCACGTTTTTTTTTTCAGTAGATCGTAGCTTAGATTTAGATTTGTGCCAAGGTTTCAGAACAAAAGGAGATAAGATCCTTATCTGAAGACCCTCGTAGAACCAATTTGCTGGAAATTCTTTGTGGGATACTGGAACGCCCTGATAGGTGCATTTAATATGCACTTCTTTTTTCCAATCCCTAAAATCTTCTGACCATTCGGGATATTGAAATAATAGTATACGAATGATATTTTTTGTTATTATCAATGAGGGTACTATAATATATTTTCTAAGAATTGATTGGATTATTAAGACAAAGCTTCTAATTATTAGACCATATAGAATGCTCTCCCAGGCTTCTTCTATTTCTCTAAGTCTTTTTTCGTCGTTGTTTTTTTTTTCCTCTTTTTGCTCCTCTTCTATCCTTTTCTCAAAAGCCAAATATTCTGAATTGTCTGTACCTTTTTTCCTGAAATATTCTTTCAAATATTGGGATATATCATCGAAAAGATCAACAAAAAAGAATTTTTGTATTTTGTCTAAAAAAAGGGGGGAATTGGCATTTCTTTGAAAGAGTTTCCAAGTCACTGTTTTACGCCTTAGAGGGCGCATAGATCCTTTGATTATTTCTCGGGAAAAATCCGGTTCGCGTGAATAATTTAGTACAAACAATTCGTTCTGATCAAGATACTCATTATCCTCATAGTCATCAGTATTATACATATCAATAGGCTGAATCTCTTCATTGTAATTCTCTGTTTTACCATTAAAAATCACTATACGTTGGGCGTTTCTGCAACGAATCTGAGATTCCTGTGATACTGGTTCCGTCAGTTCCTCCAATTCGTCGATTAAACTGGATGACCACCTAGGAACTTGTTTACTGATTTCTTTTATTGTTTGATCGTTCAGATCAGTTTGAATTGCGTCCAATAAGAATTTTTTTTTTCTTTTTTTTTCTTCGGAATATATTTTTACTTGTTCATGTTCTGGAAATAAATAAAGTCTGTCAAAATTAAAACTTGATACTGATTTTTCCGAAAATTTACTTATTAAGTTAAAAAAAAAACCAATTTCATTTAATAATGATTTTCTATCAAATGGATTTATTTTCTGTTCCAATTCGGGATCTGGAT